TGAAAAAATAGCATTTGTTACAAATTCATACCAATCCACTGAATTGTTCGAATTTGAGTGTAAAAGGTTTATTGACGGAGTTAACCATTTTGATAATATATCAAAATATATTCCTTTTTGATCAAAATCAAAAGGAATTCCTACGGATCCGACGAACAAAGTTAATAAGACCAATACAAGAAGCGGCAATAGCATAGTATTGTCCGATTCAAGTGGATACGTTTTTTTTGAAAAAAGGGGAGCGCTTTTATTATTATTTATTGCCATTGTTGATAAAACCAAATTTGGTTTTATTGCTTTCACTCCATTTTTGCCCCATATAGATATTGAAGAAAACGGGCTATTTTTTTTGCCACTGTAATTTTGAAAATGAGCATTTAAATGCCCTTCAAAAGTAAGTAAATACATTCGAAACATATAAAATGTAGTTAAACCCGCTGTAAAACAAGCTATTATCGCGAAAATCGGTGAATACAACCAACTATCATTAAGAATCTCGTCTTTGGACCAAAAACAAGCAAGAGGTGGAATACCACAAAGAGAAAGTGTACCTAATAAAAAGGAAATTTTTGTAATCGGCATATATTTTGTTAAACCTCCCATAAGAGCCATGTTCTGGCTTTTCTCTGGTGAATACCCAATAACGGTTTCCATTGAATGAATAATAGATCCGGATCCTAAAAATAATAATGCTTTCGAATAGGCATGAGTGATCAAATGAAATAAAGCGGCTCGATAAGACCCCATACCTAAAGCTAACATAGTATAACCCAATTGAGACATTGTAGAATAGGCTAAACATCTCTTAATGTCTCGTTGAGCAAGAGCCAAAGTAGCCCCTAAAAGTATTGTTATTATACCTATCAAAGAAATGAAATTCATTACGTAAGGTATGGCTGTAAAAAGAGGAAGAAGTCGAGCTACAAGAAAAATTCCTGCTGCTACCATAGTAGCAGCATGGATAAGAGCTGAAATAGGAGTAGGCCCTTCCATGGCATCTGGTAACCATACATGAAGGGGGAATTGTGCCGATTTAGCAACTGCGCCGACGAATAAGAGGGAGGCACACAAAGTAAGAAGGAAAGAATTGACCTCATCATTATCAATCAAGTTATTGGTTATTTCGAACAAATCCCGGAATTCAAAACTACCTGTTATAAAATAAAAACCTAAGATTCCTAATAATAAACCAAAATCCCCTACACGATTAGTTACAAAGGCTTTTTGACAAGCACTTGCCGCAATTGGTCGTGTGAACCAAAACCCTATTAAAAAGTACGAGCACATTCCAACTAATTCCCAAAAAATATAAATTTGTATCAAATTTGAACTAGTAACTAATCCCAACATGGAAGCATTGGAAAAACTTATATAAGCAAAAAATCTCAAATAACCTTGATCATGAGACATATAATTGTCACTATAAATAAGAACCATTATTCCAACAGTAGCTATTAATATTAACATAATGGAAGTAAGTGGATCAATCAAGTAGCCAAATTCTAAGGAAAAATTATTATTGATGGTCCAAGACCATACATATTGATGGAGAAAACTGCCGTTTATTTGCTGAATAGACAGATCGGCTGAAAAAATCATAATGATACTTAGTAATAAAACGCTAAAAAAAGCCCACATACGACGAAGACTTTTTGTTGCCGCCGGAACAAGGAGAAGCCCCACTCCGATTGCTATAGGAACTGGAAGTGGAATGAAGGGTATGATCCATGCATATTGATATGTATGTTCCATAAGAAAATTAAACTTTTTTTTTTAATTGTTTTGTTTCCGATTCACCAGTGCTTATCCCTTTCGGAAAGAGCAAAAAGAAAAAAGACCTTAGTTAATTTAGTCGAAATAATTAACTAGTTCGTTATGGAACTGATTGAGTTGCTTACATTCCTTCCAACCAAACAAATTCTGTTTATGGGAAACGCTACGAGATCCGTCATTTTGTTACCCGCTGCTTCAGTTCGCACATAACCGAAAAAAAAAAAGATATTACTTAAATGTTCTTTATTCTAATTCTAAAGTCACGTATCACTTAACTACCGATTCATTTGAATTTTCATTAGGTATACTTTCTGCTTGATCAATTAGAATTAATAGAAAGGATTTTACAGTAGAGTTTTTAACGCGGGTAAGGATTCTGAAACTTTTCAATTCATTTTTTTATTATCATTTAATTATTAATAATTATTAAAATGAAAAATGAATTGAAAATTTGAATTTCATAAAATGAAAAAATGTAACATGACGAAAATCACCGGAGATACAAAATAAAACCCCCTTCTTTCTTATTAACTTAACGACAAGCAATGTGATTTCTATAGGAGTAGATCCATCAATATAGATCCGAATGAAGATATGAGGTATATGTATATAAAGTAGTAACTAAGAAAAGTATTATTTTTTTATTTACTTTGGATATTGTCTGTAAGGATATTGTATGTAATAATGGAAAAAAAAAGATTGATTTTGAACAATAGATGTCTTTCACATTTAACTATAAGAATGAGTAAACTCTTCATTTTTGAATGGCGGTTCCGAAGAAACGTACTTCTATATCAAAAAAGCGTATTCGTAAAAATATTTGGAAAATCAAAGGGTATTGGGCAGCGGTAAAAGCGTTTTCTTTAGCTAAATCTATTTCTACCGGGAATTCAAAAAGTTTTTTTTGTGAAACAAACAAATAATAAAATCTTGGAATAATCTGAATTGATATGAATTAATCAATTGGCTAATAGAATTTTGTAAGAGGAATGACCCTCATTAACTATTAACTAATATTTTGAACCGATCAATATGAAATAAAATTTCATATTGTGATATGTAGAATAGTAACTTTTCTGTCTACTGAAAAGTTACTATAAAAAAAAATGAAACTCAAGTTTCAAAGTTTTCTCTCTTTTTCTCTTTTTAATAGGTATAGGTTTTTGCGGGATGGGGATTATAATCTTCCCCATCGATTTACTTTTTTAAAAGAAAAAAAAAAAGTATTTTTTCTTTAAGGAAGATTTATTGTATTATGTATCTTGAATATAGATCCTATGTTTGAACTTCAGGATCGATCAAGATAAATATCTTAAATATCTATAAATCACGATATCTAGATGAATATATTGAGAATTCTATTTTTCTTTCCAAATAGATTTTGGAAATCGAGGAAAATTTAAATTCTGATAGAAATTGATATATAGATTTAAACTCTTTTGCTATATACCCAATATACCCAACCGAATGCCTAATTGGTTTAGTAAACCCAAACACAAAATATGTTATGAATACAATGAAAATACCAGTAATTAATCCAGTTTTGGTACCAAGCTGTCCCAATATTTACAGAAAGTCCTTGGCTATAGTGCTAAAATTGTGATCCATAAAAAAAAATTCTCAAAAATGGGAGTGGGGTAAAAAGGAAATTTTTGAGTTCTCTGCCGGGACTAAGAACAGAACTCTCCGGTTCCAACTTTTACATTCCAGAAGAGCTTAACTTAAACTGCACGAAATCCTATTGCATTATTAAAACAAAACTACCGCTATCCCACAAATAAAAATTTTTGAACGTTCAAATAGAAATTTGAGCAAGTCTTTATTGATTTTTCCTAAAACTAAAGGATATAGCAATGAATCGACTCCTTCAATCTCGACGATTGAATATGGATGAGCTATTATGATTTCGAGCACGCCGCTATGGTGAAATCGGTAGACACGCTGCTCTTAGGAAGCAGTGCTAGAGCATCTCGGTTCGAGTCCGAGTGGCGGCATCTTCGAAAAGAAATAGAATAAATCCTATAATGAATTCAATCCCAGATTTACATTCCATTGTTGAAAGATCCCCTTTCGTTTAGGATTTTTATGATATTTTTGATTTTAGAACATATATTAACTCACATCTCTTTTTCGATTGTTTCAATTGTAATTATGATTTATTTGATAACCTCATTAGTCCACGAAATTGTAGGACTATATGATTCGGCAAAAAAAGGACTTATAGCTACTTTTTTCTGTATAACAGGATTTTTAGTTATTCGTTGGATTTATTCTGGACATTTCCCCTTAAGTAATTTATATGAATCATTAATGTTCCTTTCATGGAGTTTTTCCATTATTAATATGGTGCCCTATTTTACGAACCATAAAAATAATTTAAGTGCAATAACCGTACCAAGTGCTATTTTTACCCAAGGCTTTGCTACTTCAGGTCTTTTAACTGAAATGCATCAATCCACAAAATTAGTACCTGCTCTCCAATCCCAGTGGTTAATGATGCACGTAAGTATGATGGTATTGAGCTACGCAGCTCTTTTATGTGGATCATTATTATCAATAGCTCTTCTAGTAATTACATTTCGAAAAAACGGAAAGATTTTTTCTAAACGTAAAAGCAATCATTTTTTTATTGGGTCGGTTTCCCTCGGCGAGATCCAAGACGTGAATGGAATAAACAATGTTTTACAGAACACTTTTTTTATTTCGTTTAGAAATTATCAAAATTATCATAAGTATCAATTGATTCAGCAATTGGATTGTTGGAGTTGTCGTGTTATTAGCCTAGGATTTCTCTTTTTAACCGTTGGTATTCTTTCAGGAGCAGTATGGGCTAATGAGGCATGGGGATCGTATTGGAATTGGGACCCCAAGGAAACTTGGGCATTTATTACTTGGACTATATTTGCGATTTATTTACATACTAGAACAACTCAAAAATTGCAAGGCGTAAATTCTGCAATTGTGGCTTCTATGGGATTTCTTATAATTTGGATCTGCTATTTTGGGGTAAATCTATTAGGAATAGGGCTACATAGTTATGGTTCATTCACACTAACTTCTAATTGAAGAAAAGACCTTTCGAATACACAGGAAAAGCATATATAAATAGAACGGGAGTTTGTAAGAGTTTTTGAGAACCATAAACATAAAGCAGTTATTCAAAATGGTTCTCAAAAACTCCAAACGTATCTAATTCAAATTTGAAAATTCACGTTTCTATTTTCTAATTAATAAAATGAAAAAAAGAATTTGAATTAAATTATTATCTCAATCTTATTTAGTGATGAAATGAGGAAAACTATCTATATTATAAAAATAATTAGATAAAATATTTTCAACCTTGTCAACTGATAGTGAAAAAACGAAATCTGGATAAATACCAATACCTATTATAGGTAGAAAGATACAGATCGAAATAAAGAGTTCTCGTGGTCCAGAATCACAAAAATGAGAGTTTGAAACATTAAATTGCTTGTATCCATAGAAAATCTGGCGTAACATAGATAATAAATAAATAGGGGTTAATATCATTCCAATTGACGTTACAAATGTAATTAGTATTTTAGAGATTAAAAAAAATTTTTGGCTAGTAATTATGCCAAAAAGTACTACCAATTCCGCAACAAAACCGCTCATTCCCGGCAATGCAAGAGAAGCCATTGAGAAACTACTGAAGAGTGTAAAAATTTTTGGCATTGGGATAGCTATTCCTCCCATGTCGTCGAGATAAACAAGACGTATTCTGTCGTAACTCGTTCCCGCCAAGAAAAAAAGTGCAGCACCAATAAATCCATGAGAAATCATTTGTAAAATGGCTCCATTGAGTCCCGCATCAGTTAAGGAACTAATTCCTAGAATTGTGAAACCCATATGAGATACGGAAGAATAAGCAATTCGCTTTTTTAAGTTGCGTTGACCGAGAGATGTTGAAGCTGCATAGATTATTTGAATTGTGCCTACTATGATCAACCAAGGAGAAAATATAGAATGAGCGTGGGGTAATAATTCCATATTGATCCGAATCAGTCCGTACGCTCCCATTTTTAATAAGATTCCGGCTAAAAGCATACACGTACTATAATGTGCTTCTCCATGGGTATCCGGTAACCATGTATGTAGGGGTATAATCGGCAGTTTGATAGCATAAGCAATAAAAAATCCAAAATAAAATAAAATTTCCAATGCTACAGGATACGACTGATTAGCTAATGTTTCAAAATTTAATGTTGGTTCATTGGAACCATATAAACCCATACCTAGAACTCCCATTAAGAGAAAAATTGAACCCCCCGCAGTGTACAAAATAAACTTTGTAGCTGAGTACAAACGTTTCTTCCCTCCCCACATGGATAGAAGTAGGTAAACAGGAATTAATTCTAACTCCCACATGATGAAAAAAAGTAAAATATCTCGAGAAGAAAATGATCCTATTTGACCGCTGTACATTGCTAACATCAGGAAATGAAACAATCGCGAATCGCGAGTAACTGGCCAAGCTGCCAAAGTAGCTAAAGTAGTAATGAATCCCGTTAGTAAAATGGGTCCTATGGAAAGTCCGTCGATTCCGAGTCTCCAGTGAAAATCAAAAATATTTATCCATTTAGAATCCTGTTCCATTTGGATTAGTGGATCATCCAATTGAAAGTGATAACAAAATGTGTAGGTGGTGAGAAGGAGTTCTAATAAACAAATACATATAGTATACCATCTAATTACCTTATTCCCCCTATGAGGGAAAAATAAAATTGAAGAACCCGCGAATATCGGCAAAACAACAATTAATGTTAAACAGGGAAAAGAATTCGTGGTAAAAACAAGATACACTTTGACCAGAAAAACCCGCACTCGTAAAGATATCATTAATATATCATTATATAAAATTATAGTAATAGTACGGGTTTTTGTCGGTAAAGAGAAATCAAATGGATGCAGGTGGAGTTTTTTTTTTTTGCAACGTATCAATAAGCTAGACCCATGCTACGAGTTGTCTCATGCCATAAATAAACCCGCACACTCAAAAAATCTGTTGGACAGGCGGATTCACACCTTTTACAACCTACACAGTCCTCTGTTCTTGGAGCAGAAGCAATTTGCTTAGCTTTACATCCGTCCCAAGGTATCATTTCTAATACATCTGTGGGGCAGGCTCGTACACATTGAGTACACCCTATACATGTATCATAAATCTTTACTGAATGTGACATGGGATCTATAAATTTTTTTGAACGTCATAAAATTTCGATCTAGTAAATTAGTAAATGAATCAGATATTTAGACACCAGATGAATCAATGATTTATCAGAATTTAGTATTAAGTTGTTCTCAATCTACTTCTGGATTTGCTCATGCGAGAGGGCCAGGGTACTTTGATTTCTTACATTTTAGTAAATATTATCGTATGTTTCTGCCGCGCGTGTCAATTTGCATCGGTGAATATTCTAATTCTTTTCTTTATTTATATGCATATGATTACCAATTTATATGCATATGATTACCACTATTTATTCAAAAAATTCGCTTGATTGATACGAGTTGATTTTCTGTTACGATAAATTGATGAAACAATAGCTAATCCAATAGCCGCTTCGGCGGCTGCAATAGCTATAACAAAAATCGAGAAAATGTCTCCTTTTAATTGGCGACTATCAAATAAATCAGAAAATGTTACAAAATTCATATTAACCGCATTCAGCATAAGCTCAAGACACATAAGCGCTCTAACCATATTTCGACTTGTAATCAATCCATAGATACCGATAGATAATAAATAGGCACTCAAAACCAGTACATGCTCGAGCATCATTGAACTACCCTCATTAATTCAATAATTTAATATCTATATAGATTCATTTCAATATGAACAATAAGTCAACCGATTCGATTGACTAGAATATAACAAGAACAAGTGCGTAATGTAAATGTGATAAAGAAAGGTAAGGGTAATAGATCGAACTCAAACATTAACCTTTTTTTTTTACATGAACAATTTTCAAATGGGAAAATCAAAATAGATGAGATAAGACAGAACAAAAGAAGTCCTTTTTCTAAGTATTTATTACTGACGAGCCATAGCAATTGCACCTATCAAGGCAACTAAAAGAATTATAGAAATAAGTTCAAATGGAAGAAAAAATTCTGTTGATAAATGAATCCCAAGTTGTTGACCCCTATTTATCAAATCTTGCTCTATAATTTGGTTTGATCTTGCGGTCCAAATAATTCCGTACCAGGACGTATCTGAGATAGTTGTAATTAGTGAAACAAAAATACTTGTACAAACCAGTGAAGTGACTCCATCTCCAACGGTCCAAAGACGGGAATCTTTGTAATATTCTGAACCATTCATGAACATCACAGCAAATACAATTAGGACATTTATGGCTCCTACGTAAATAAGGAGCTGTGCAGCAGCTACAAAATGCGAATTCGATGGAATATGGAATAAGGATATACAAACAAGAACCAATCCCAACGAAAAGGCAGAATAAATCGGATTGGTAAATAATACTACTCCTAGCCCGCCGACTATAAGACCCAACCCCAAAAATACTAAAAGAAAATCATGTATTGGTGCAGGTAAATCCATTATATTATATGTAAAAATGTAAAAAAAAGAAGAGATAAATTTCATTTTAATTAAGTCGAAATGTTTCATGACCTTATTGACCAGACCTGGAAAGAAGACGTTACCCTAATTTGTTAATATGTTCCTAATTGAATTAAATTCAATCCTAATGGGATGTTAGTTAATGTAGATACACAATAATTCTATTCAATTCTTAATTTAATATTAAGTAAGATAAGAATTGAATATTAAGAATTTAATTGCATCTTGTTTCTCTATACGAAAAAGAGCCGTTCGAAATGAAATTTATCGATTCTTTTATATTATTTTAATTCAATTTCATTTATTATTATATATTTAATTTATTTTATTGATTTCAAAATCATCACAGATATATGAATATATTTTCAATACAAAGCAAGCTGCGATTCTCACAACCTATAGTTAGGATTCTTAGTTATTGACTAAGCAAAATGAACGAAGCTTCGTTCCTTTCAATCAAAAATGAATCTTAGTAATTGGTAATTGTTATTGAATCAAGGGGTTTACCCGCGGTTTTTTTATTGGGGTCGAATTCACAATTGTTCGAATTGTATAATCTCCAATTACCGACATTGGTAACCGACCCAAAGCAATTTGATTATAATTCAATTCGTGACGATCATAAGTAGAAAGTTCATATTCTTCAGTCATTGATAAACAGTTTGTGGGACAATACTCGACACAGTTACCACAAAATATACAGATTCCAAAATCAATACTGTAATTAAGCAATCTTTTCTTTCGAATATCAGTTTCCAATTTCCAATCAACAACGGGTAAATCAATAGGGCATACACGAACACAGACTTCACAAGCAATACATTTATCAAATTCAAAATGTATTCGACCACGAAAACGCTCTGATGTGATCAATTTTTCATAAGGATATTGAATAGTTACAGGTAAACGATTCGCGTGGGATAAGGTAATCATAAAACTTTGACCAATATACCTTGCGGCTCGGACTGTTTGTTGACCAAAATTCATGAACCCGGTTACCATAGGGAACATATCGTAAATATTTATGAATAAATTAACGTTTCTTTCTCTTGTTCGATAGAAATTATGAATCTATAACATCCTATGCCCTTACAGTGAAAGGAGTTGAAAGGAAGTTGTCAATAATAGATTACCTAAAGAAATAGGTAAAAGAAATTTCCACCCAAGATTCAACAGTTGGTCCATTCTCATCCTAGGTAAAGTCCATCTTGTTGTGATAGGAATGAACAAGAACAAATAAGCTTTAGCTAATGTAATAAAGATACCAATTGTCGTTCCAAAGACTCCGCACGCTTCATTAATTCTGAAAAACTCAGGAATGAATATGTCCGGAATAGCGAGATTCCAACCGCCCAAGTAAAGAACTGTTACAAATAATGAAGAAACTAGTAGGTTTAAATAGGAAGCAACATAAAATAAACCAAATTTGATACCTGAATATTCGGTTTGATAACCCGCAACTAATTCTTCTTCTGCTTCTGGTAAATCAAAAGGTAATCTCTCACATTCTGCCAGGGAAGAAATTAGAAAAACCATAAACCCTATAGGTTGACGCCACAGATTCCACCCCCAAAAACCATATTTTGACTGCGCCTCAACTATATCAACTGTACTTGAACTGTTAGATAATCATAGTCGACAATAACATCACTGTCCCCGCCGCTATTGCAAAACCGTACATGAGACTTCAGCTTCATACGGCTCCTCAATGGCCACAAATAAATATAAGGACTTATTTAATATTATCCCGCTCTGCTTGTAGAGTAGATCGAGTCCAAATACATTGGAGAGTCCAGAATTAGACCAATGCAATTCTGTCTGCTCTAAAAAAAGTGCTTCTGAATTGATCTTATCCTTTTTAAATTTGAATTTGTCTTTATTCAGTATCTTAAAATAAAAAGACTCATAGCTCATAAATATTTCGATTTATATCTTTCGATTACGAAAAACAATGAGACCTTCTATTAGTTCATGAATCATGATAAGAATTCTATACTGCATTAATATGGATAAAGAAAAGAAAGAATAAAAGTCTTTTTTTTCATTGCAAATGCAGTCTGGTTCTTTCGTTCCTATTCTTCTTTCTCATACTCATAAAAAATTCATCTAAAAAAAAAATTTAAAGGATTACTTCGTTCCTGATAGTTATTTCTTTAATCAGTGGATAGGAGCATACTTTGGATTGGGATCGTGGAGAAGTACTGCTTAATCGTTTCTACCAACTTAAAGTCCCCATTAGGATTCCTTTTATGCAGAAATACCCTTTATGGGTAACTTACATTATTTCCATTACTAATCCTTTGCGTACCTTGGTATTCCTAACCGTCCACTAATTTTGACTCGACTCCCGGTATGGTAATAAAAACAATAGTCAAAAGTAAAAACTCCATACAGGTTGATCTTTTGTACCCGCTTCAAACCATGATGACTAACCCATCAATCTTGGGGAAACAGTTTCTACTCCGTATTTTTACTTCCGCTTAACTCTTGTACTTAGGGAATGAGACTCCATTTTTTTACTGCCAATTTCTAAGCTGTTTTGTTTCACTCATATAACTATCTGGTTTAGTTCATCGCCCCGAATGATGAAAAAAATGAATAAATGAATATAATATATAATATATCTATTCAATACATTTACTTTTTTTTTAGAATCAAAATAGGTAAAAAAAAAAGTAAATGTCCTAACGAATCGCACGTAGAGAAATTGATAACACACATAAAGTTAATGGTATTTCATAACTAATCGATTGAGCAGCAGCTCGTAGACCACCTAAAAAAGAATATTTATTATTCGATCCATATCCTGACATAAGAAGTCCAATAGGAGCAATACTTGAAATAGCAATCCATAAAAAAACGCCTATACTGAGATCGGCGAGAACAAGGTGATATCCAAAAGGAATTACTGAATAACTTAATAAAATAGATATGACCGCTATAGATGGCCCGAGACTGAATAAACGAATATCCCCTCTAGATGGGAGAAGATCCTCTTTGAAAAGCAGTTTGGTCCCATCTGCTAGAGCTTGAAGAATTCCCAAAGGTCCGGTGTATTCTGGTCCAATACGTTGTTGTACCCCTGCGGATATTTGTCTTTCTAACCACACAATTACGAGTACTCCTATTATAATTCCCGATAAAGGAGTAAAAATAGAAACAAGCAACCATATGAATCCATAAATCTCTTTTAATGATTCCGATCTGGAAAAAGAATTGATAGCTTGTTGTACTTTTGTCGTATCAATTATCATTTCAACGATCAACTTCTCCCATAATGATATCTATACTACCTAGAATTGTCATAATATCAGCCAATTTCATTCTTTTAACTAACTGAGGAAGAATTTGCAAATTGATAAACCCTGGCGGACGAATTTTCCATCTCCAGGGAAAAACACTCTGATCCCCTATCAGAAAAATTCCCAACTCCCCCTTTGGGGCTTCTACTCTTACATAAAGTTCTTGTTTCGACAATTCAAAGGCGGGCGAAGGTTTTTTACTAATGAATCGATAATCAAAATCATTCCATTCGGAATCTCTTGCTCTATCAAAACGCCGTACCTCTAAATTTTCATACGGCCCCCCGGGAATGCGTTCCAGAGCCTGTTGAATAATTTTTATAGATTCCATCATTTCGCTGATTCGGACTAAATAACGAGCTAAAGAATCTCCTTCTTTTTGCCATTGTACTTCCCAATCAAATTCGTCGTAACACTCATAATGATCAACTTTACGAAGATCCCATTGAATTCCGGAAGCTCGTAGCATGGGTCCGGATAAGCCCCAATTTATTGCTTCCTCTCCACTAATAAAGCCCACTCCTTCAACTCGTTCCAAAAAAATAGGATTCCGCGTAATAAGCTTTTGATATTCAGTAACCCCTGTTACAAAATAATCACAGAAATCCAAACATTTATCTATCCAGCCATGGGGTAGATCAGCAGCTACTCCTCCGATACGGAAATAATTATGCATCATTCGCATACCTGTGGCAGCTTCGAATAGATCATATACCAATTCTCTCTCTCTGAAAATATAGAAGAAAGGGGTCTGCGCACCGATATCCGCCATAAAAGGGCCAAGCCATAATAAATGGGAAGCGATGCGACTCAATTCCAACATAATGACTCTAATATAACTAGCTCTTTTAGGTACTTGAATATTTCCCAACTGTTCTGGTGCATTTACCGTTATTGCCTCTGTAAACATAGTAGCTAAATAATCCCAACGTGTTACATAAGGTAGATATTGTATAATTGTTCGATTTTCTGCAATTTTTTCCATTCCTCGGTGTAAATAACCCAATATGGGTTCACAGTCAATAACATCTTCACCATCTAGAGTAACGATGAGTCGAAGAACACCATGCATTGATGGGTGCTGAGGACCCATATTGACTATCATTAGATCTTTTCTTGTAGTTGGTACAGTCATATATTTTTCTCCGATTCATTATTTCATGAATTGCTGAAAACAAAGTTCATCAAAATTCAAAATCTAAAAAATAGAATAAATCAAAGAATTTAAAATGAATTTTCAAATTAACTTAACGAGTTTTTCGCTCCCGAATATCCAATTGACTAATTAATTCTTTATAACGTACTCTATTTTTCTTTGACAAATAAGCCAGCAGACGTTGACGTTTTCCCAGAATTTTTCGCAAACCCCTCTGAGATAAATAATCTTTTCTGTGCAATTCTAAATGTAAAGTAAGTCTCCGTATCTTATTGGTGAAACTGAATATTTGAAATTCAACAGACCCCTTATTTTCTTCCTTTTCTTCTTGCGAAATAACCGGGATGAATGAATTTTTTACCATAAAATAATGCTCCCTCTTTTTTTTTACAAATATGGATTTTACCGATCAGTAATAATAATATTCAAAAGTCGTTTGAATTTGTTATACACAACAATGAAATCTGGATTTATTCATATACTTATTACGTCTGTTTTTTTTTATAAAATTGAATTCAATTAATCAACCCAATTTTCAATTTTCAAATATGGAGACAAAAAAAGATGGATGATACATTTTGCACCCAAAACAGATAAGATTTTGAAAAGACTGCCAATTCATTTCTGATATGATAATCGGTATCATATACCAGAATAGAATGTAATATAACACGTGTGTATATCTGCTTGTTTTCATATACCAGAACATATACGACACGCGATCCATAGGAAATGTGCCATCAACTAATTCTCAAGTGTGGATACAGATGTATCCTTGACATGCTGAAACGACTACCATTATTAGTATCAAACCAATAGCGATTCATACAAGCTAAATCTTCTAATCGATAATTGGGCCAAAGAAATAATTTCAAATTAATCAATTTATTTATATCTATATCAAGATGTCCTCCTTCGTTCAAAAAGGTAACATATTTACTTGCACTGTTACCATTGCAAAATACTGGATTTCTATCCACAATATTCAAATTCCACGAATTTAAACAAATTTGAATTCTCAATTCTCTACGACGTTTAGGAGATAAAATATTATCAAGAACAAGCAAATCATAATGATTTTTGTCTCTAGTTCCAACCAACTTTTCATGTCGTGCAATGGATTTCTCAAGACCATTCATATCTACATGTCTTTTTTCTTGGCATCTTCGATTAGTTTGAGTTTGGTTTTTCTGCACCTGCGAAATAGCTATGGTTTGATACATAAGAAACTGCCTGTCCCATTTTATAGATAACCGAGCTGGTTCAATAATAAAAATTCCCCTTTTTATTAATTTTGAAAGAGTTAGGGTCTTCGAAATCGGCATTATATCCAAACTCATTTCGTCTCTTTGAATAGAGGCTATAGCAATTTCCTTTGGGTTTTTCAGTCTAAGCAGTAGACAATAGACTTTGACATTATTGATTATTTTTTTATTCAAAGGATTATCCCATCTTAATTGAAAAAGAAAATGTCTTTTCAGGAAGAAATCTAATTCCGCTGCTATATTACTCGTAGTTTTTTTTTTCTTTTTACGTTTTTGAATGTCTGATCCTCTATCAGAATCTTCTTTAACATTTTTTTTAACATCTTTTTGTTGTTTTGATGGATCTGATCCAAAATTTTCTTGGACTGGCTTCTTTTTTTCTTCTTGATTTTTATTTTCTAATTCAAGAGAGTTTTCTTGATTAGATAATATAGGAAGATCCTTTTTTTCCTTTCTGTGAATTTTTTGTTTTTCACTAACGTTATTATTTCCATTAAAATTAAAAAGAAGTAAATTCATTGGTATGGTCCACGGTTGAATTTTATATGCACCGTAAGGTGACACAAATTCTGGGAAAAACCAAAGTTCCAAATTCGATATAGGACAATTTATTATTTCTTCATTCATTTCCATCCAGTAAAAATAAGTTTTTGTTTGATTGGCTGGGTTGATTTGTTTATGAATCGCGAGAAAATCCTTTTTATCAAATTTCTCAATTATTTGAGAAAAATTATTCCGAGTCTTAGTTTTTTTATTAATGTTGGCCTCGATATCCATATCGGTCCAGCATTCAATATCGATTTTTGTTCTAATACAAAAATGAAAAATTTTCCAATCAAAATATTTTCTATCCGGATTTCTATCCGTATCATAATCTTCTCTTAGATAATTATTAAGAGATATATCTCCCGGCAAATAAAATAGTTTAGGATTATTGTAATTACATGTGTTGTAAGTATAGAGAAATTCTTTTTCCCCATTTACTTGTAACGGCGATCTAGAAATATATGAATCCTTCTTATCTTCATAATTAATATATTTATGTGATAAACAATCATATTTATAGTTTTTAAATTGATCTTTTTGATTCAGTAATGAATCCACTGCATAATTAGAATTTTTTTGTTTCTCGTAATGAATTAATCGGTCTTTTTCATTTTCATATAAATCAAAATTGGTTAAGTTTTTAGTTTGAACCATATAACTTTGATGGACTCTTTTTCGCCATTTTTGCGGTACTAATCGCGACCATCTAGTATGAGAAAAATCATATTGATAGTGATAATGGCCTCTTAACCAGTTTTTCCATTTATTCATTCTAAAATTTCGAAGTTTCTTATGTCTTGATTCCGAATGAAATATTCCTTGTGTTCCAAAGGAATCTTTTATTCTATCCTTAAGAAAAAGAAGTGTTCCACGATATTGAAGTACAGATCTCAAGTGATACTTGTTAAAAATTTTGGTTTGTGATAATTTGTAAAATACATATGCCTGTGGCAGAGAAACAAGGTCACAAAAAATGTATGAATTTTTCTTATTAAAAAGTGACTTTTTTATAGTCGAAAAAAAGGGAATTTTATTTGGATTTGTTTCATCAATTTCTTTTTGATTTGTTTTGGAACTATATTTCAAAAATTTTACATTGATTCTGATACTATTTATCATACATAAAAGGCTATCTATGTATACCCTTTCAATAAAAAATTTCATAAAATAGTACCATTTGCGTATTAATCGGTTACTTTTTCTTTTTACTATTTGCCCAAAAATTTTCGGCGATTCTAATCCCTTATAATCACAACTTTTTTCGTTAGAACTAATATCTCTATTTGGAATTAGAAATAAATTTTTCTTGTCTTTTGCAATTTTTTCAATTTGATTTCTGATTATACTTGTCCTATCAGCCACATCTTTTATTTTTTTTGCTATCAGTGAATAATTTATCCAATCCATGGATCTAATTCGAATGGGCGATTCATGAATAATCTGATTACTTATTTTATTTATATAAATAATTTTTTTATTTGTACTCGATTCATCTATTTCTCTCAATCCAAATAATGGAATTTGACTTACTTTTGCTTTTGCAAATTTTTTCATTATTATTTTTATAAATCGAAATAGTTTGATAATCCATCGTGTTTTTTCTTTTGAAACCTTTATAAAAAATTTTGTTCTTTCTTTAAAAATTCTTAGAGCTAGAAAACATTTATTTTTCACTTTTATAAGTTTTTTTTCAATTTCTTTCCAGACGGGTTCAAAAAAGGAAGGTCGTTTTCGGGGAGAACCGAAAGGTAGTTCAGCTTCCATTCCCCAAACTGTTAAAAAACAAAAATTCTCTGTTTTCCCTTTCTTTTTCATTGGATCCCTATGATTGAATTGTACTTTTGATCTGTGCCAAGGTTTCAGACAGAAAGGAAATAGGATCTTTATCTGAATACCGTCAGTTAACCAATTTTTCGGAAATTCTTTTTCTGACAATTGAACACCATTATAAGTGCATTTAACATGTATTTCTTTACTCCATGCTTTAAAATCCTCGTGCCACTCGGGGAATTGACATAATAATATACGTCCAATATTTTTGGTTATTATCAATGAGGGCAATACTAAATATTTTCTAAGAATCGATTGGGTTACTAACATATAACCCCTTATTGCTTGAGCAAATATAATAGTATCCCAAGTTTCTGATATTCTTATCCGTTCATTTTCCTGTTTTTTTTCTTTTTCTTTTGTCTCTTCAGAATTTGAAATTTTGAATTCCGTGCCTTTCCCATTCCAATTTTTGAAACTCAAATTAATCATTCCGGAGATATCAAAAAAAAAAGTTTTATCTACCCTGTCAAAAAAAAGTGGGGAATGCACAGTTGCTTGAAACAGTCCACAAGTAACTGTTTTACGTCTTTGAGCGCGCATGGATCCTTTGATTAGATCTCGACGAAAATCTGATTGTTGCGAATAACGTGTCAAAGTCACTTCGTTTGATTGATTCTGATTGCTAATATTCTTGGTAGTACTTGCATTCCCGGTAGTAGTAGGAGTATTCTGGTTCTTCTCATTATCAGTAAAAATGACTACACGTTTTGCTTTTCGTGAACGAATACCACGATCCAGTCTTGAATCTTCGTCATTTTCTACCCCCGGATCTTTTAAATCGTCGGTCAATTTGTATGACCATCGAGGAACCTTTTTTTTTATTTCATTTATTTTAAGAGATTCTTCTATAATTGTTTGATCATTAGGATACGTTATAGATGCATTGAAGAAATTTTTCGATTGATTTTCTGAATCAATTTTTTTTTGTTCCGCAAATGAGGAAAGGACTTTTAAATTCAAATTTGGCATCGGTTCCCCTGCAAATTCACTTTCAAATTCTCGGAAATCCGTATCAAGG